ACTGTCCTAGTTCTACCATATCTTTTATTTCATTTCTTCTGGAACAATAAGAAGAACTTTTTAGATTATGGATCTACTACTAGAAATTCAATACGTAATTTCAACATTCAATGTATATTTTTGAATAATTTTATTTTTCAATTATTCAACCACTAACATAAATTTAGATTTATATTATTTATAACTATTATTTTCTTATTTATAAATCTAATTCTACTAATTCTAATTATTATATTATAAAATATAATAAAATTAATTAATATTAATATAAATAAAATATAACTCAAAAAAATAAAAAATTTTAATTAAATTTCTATTAGATTCAATTTCTATTAGAATAGAATTTTAATATTTTAGAATTTTAATATTTAATATTAGAATAGAATTTTAGAATATAATTATTTTTTCTCTTATCTTACCATATTGATTGATTTTTTATTATCTTATATTTTCTTTTTTTTTATTTAAGATCGAATATTCAAATTCAAATTAGAATATTATAAAAAAGAAAATATAAAATATTATTATAATTTTATAAATTCAAAAACAAAAAATAAATTAATAAAAAGATTAATATAAAGGATAAATAAAAAAAGAGATAAGACGAGATTCGTCCCCCCCCTACTAAATATTTAATTAGTTCACCCGCAAAGAAACTTATAACCCCAACACTGTTTGTAATTCCATCAATTATTCGTCTATCAAAAAAATGAGTTAGTTTAGCTAATCCTTTTATACTCCGGATTACAACCCTTGTGTAGAAAAAATCTATATAACCACGATTATACGACCAGTTGTATATAACATTTACTATTTGGTCCAAAAAAGCTCTTTTAGGACCTATTTTAACAAATGAATTGATTAAGTCCAAATTTTTGAAAGATGAATAAGCAGACCCATAAAAAATGGATGCTACAAATATTCCGAAAAAAGCTATACTTACTGAAAAAAATGCATTTGTCAAAAATTCATACCAGTCTACGGAATAGTCCGAATTTGGATGTAAAAGATTTTTCGATGGAGCCAACCATTTCGATAATAGATCAAAATTTATTTCCCCTTGACCAAAAGCAATTCCTATGAATCCAATAAAAAGAGTAAATACTACCAATATAAGCAAAGGAAATAACATAGTATTGTCCGATTCGTGGGGATACATAGAAGTATATTTTTTCAAAAAACGAGTAGTAAAGTATCGCATCCGATTTATTACATTCCCATCAAATTGATATGTATTTTTAGGAAAAAAATAAACGCTTTCATTATTATTCATTGTCATTGAGAAAAGTAAATTTATGTTGATCGCCTTAGGCACTTCTTTTCCCCATAAAGATATTGAATAAAATGAGTTATTTTGAGTTCCACTATAATTTTGAAAATTAACATGTAAATACCCTTCAAAGGTAAGTAAATACACCCGAAACATATAAAATGCGGTTAGTCCTGCTGTAAAATAAGCTATCACTGCAAAAATTGGTGAATACAACCAGCTTTCGCTAAGAATTTCATCTTTGGACCAAAAACAAGCAAGAGGTGGAATACCACAAAGAGAAAATGTACCTAATAAAAACGTAGTTCTTGTAATTGGAACATATCTTGTTAAACCGCCCATAAGAACCATATTCTGACTTTTATCGGGTGAATATCCAACAAGGGGTTCCATTGAATGAATAATAGATCCGGATCCCAAAAACAATAATGCTTTAGAATAGGCATGAGTGATCAAATGAAATAAAGCAGCTCGATAAGAACCTAGCCCTAGGGCTAACATAATATAACCCAATTGAGACATTGTAGAATAGGCTAAACTTCTTTTAATATCTCTTTGAGCAAGAGCAAAAGTAGCTCCTAATAATAGTGTTATTACACCTATCAAGGAAATTATATTCATTATGTAAGGTATGCTTGTGAAAAGAGGAAGAAGCCGAGCCACAAGAAAAATTCCTGCCGCTACCATAGTAGCAGCATGTATAAGAGCCGAAATAGGAGTAGGTCCCTCCATGGCATCAGGTAACCATATGTGAAGAGGGAATTGTGCGGATTTAGCAACTGCACCGAGGAATAATAGGAAGGCACACAGAGTAGCAAATAAAGAATTAACCTCATTATTATAAATCAACTTATTAAATGTTTCGAACAAATCCCGAAATTCGAAACTTCCTGTTATCCAATAAAAACCTAAGATTCCCAATAACAAACCAAAATCCCCTACACGATTGGTTACAAAAGCTTTTTGGCAAGCGCTTGCTGCAGTTGGTCGTGTAAACCAAAAACCTATCAATAAATACGAACACATTCCTACCAATTCCCAAAAAATATAAATTTGTATCAAATTGGAACTAGTAACTAATCCCAACATTGAAGCATTGAAAAAACTCATATAAGCAAAAAATCTCAAATATCCTTGATCGTGAGACATATAATTGTCACTATAAATAAGAACCATAATTCCAACAGTAGTGATTAATATTAACATTATAGAAGTAAGCGGATCAATAAAGTATCCGAACTCTAAGGAAAAATCATTATTGATGGTCCAAGACCATAGATATTGATAAATAAGACTTCCGTTTATTTGTTGAATAGACAAATTGACCGAAAAAACCATAGCTATGCTTAGCAGTAAAACACTAGGAAAAGCCCACATACGGCGAATATTTTTTGTTGCTGTTGGAACAAGTAGAAGTCCAAATCCTATTGACATAGTAACAGGGAGTGGAAGAAAAGGTATTATCCATGCATATTGATATATATGTTCCATAAGAAAGCAATTTTAAAATTTTTTTTTCTTATTAATTTAATTGTAATTGTTTCCGATTCACCAACTCTTATCTATTTCTATTTCGGAAAGAACAAGAATAAAAGAAATCAGCAAAAAAATTATGAAAAACTCAAAGATTTTAATTCTTAATTGATCTGATTTTTCACATATCACATATATTATTAAATAAAATAATTCAAAAAGCTCCAATTCGTTTGATCAAATGATATGACCAAATGACTAGGTAAAAAAAGTTATTACCGGGTTATTCACTAAAGAAAGAGAAATTTTGATTAAATTTAAATTAAGATCCAAAAAAAAATAGAAAATTTTTAATTACGTTTTGATGATTTATAACCATATAGTATAGTAAAAAAAGTTCCACCAACACAAAATAAAGCACTTGGTTCAAATCAAATATGGATCCAGTATCCACTAATAACAGAATTCAATAAAAAGGAACTTTATTATCTATTTTATTATCTATTATAATATAATTAGAGTTAAAATATTTAAAGTAATTACTAATTCACTGTGGAACTGATTGATTGAATTCCAATTCAATAGGAAAACTTATGCTTATTGTAAATAAAATCCTACAATATTTCTTATTTGGCATAGAACTCAAATAAGATATTACTAAAATTAATTACTTTTATCTGGTAATGTCTTGTTTAAGAGACTAACTATAGTAGTTTTATATTTAAATTATGAATAGGCACTCTGAAATTTATCAATAAAATTCATAGAAAATAAAATAAAATGGAAATCTAAATTATATAAGGAGATGGGGAAAGAGTCTTAATTTAATACTTTTTATTTATTAAATGTGTTATAAAAATAACAGACTAAAATCAAAATCAAATATGAGTGGAAACTTTTTTGTTCTTTTTGAGTGGCAATCAACTTCTTTTTAATGATAATAGATACCGTAAACACAGATCCGGATGGGACTATAAAAAAAATAAACAATCAATACTAGCTCTTTCTTGATTTGAAGATTGTATTTGTATGTAATAGAGATACAAAAAAAAGCATAAAATAAACTAGAACTAGAATAAGAAAAGATTATTATCAAAAGAAATTTTCTTTTCTTTTCTAGTACAAATACAAAGACTATATGGGATGTGCACAAAACAAATCAATAATATATTTTTTTGTTTGTTAGGTAAGAAACTCTTTTTATGTTATGAAAAATTTTTATCTATGTAATAAGTTAAGTAAAGTATAGATAGTAAAGTATAGATAATAAATAATGAAAAAGGACCGATCCTTTTTGAACAATACATGTCTTTCACATCCAATACTAACTCTTTTTTTTTTGAATGGCAGTTCCAAAAAAACGTACTTCTATGTCAAAAAAACGTATTCGTAAAAGTATTTGGAAGAAAAAAGGATATTTGGCTGCGCTAAAGGCTTTTTCTTTAGCTAAATCAGTATCCACAGGACATTCAAAAAGTTTTTTTGTGCGACAAACAAGTAATAAGGCCTTGGACTAATCTGAATTGACATAGTTCAAATAATTAATAATGAAAACTTTCATTTATTTTATAAGACGAATGGGTCGCATTAAATTAATTTGTGTTTTGTTTTAAATTCTTCAATTCAATATGAGCTAGAACTAACTGTTGTGATATGTAGAAGAAGATTTTCTCTGTCTATTATAATATAACTAGACTGGCTTTAACTATTATTATTCTATTTTTTCTTTTAATTTAAATTAAAAGAAAAAATAGAATAATAATATACGACGTTTTTTTTTTTCATTATACTATAATTTAATTTCCCGAGATGCTAATTTTTACTTATGACACTAACTTTTTACAAAAAGTTCATTTTTTTTTTTAATTTTAATATAAATTTTTTTGTGAAAAGTAAATTACAATAGAGATTGCAACTCTTTTTTGTTATATGTCTAGTCCAATACCTAATTGATTTGTTTGGTAAATCTTCCCATAAATGTTATACACAACAAGGAATCAAATTAGTAATACAATTTAATGATACCGAGTTACGTAATAATATTAAAAATTCCATTTCAATTTAAACAATATTACATTAAATCCTTGAGTCTCGACAATTCAAGATGAATGAACTATTATTATTTCAAGCAAGCCGCCATGGTGAAATCGGTAGACACGCTGCTCTTAGGAAGCAGTGCTAGAGCATCTCGGTTCGAGTCCGAGTGGCGGCATCCTCTAAAATAAAAATAACATTAGAAATCCTATAATTTATTTAATTCCTGATTTGAAATTTGAATTCTGTATGTAATTGGACTCCTTCTTTTATGATATTTCTAACTTTAGAACATATATTAAATCATATCTCTTTTTCGATCATTTCAATTGTAATTACGATTCATTTGATGACCTTTTTAGTCCACGAAATCGTGGGATTATGGGATTCGTCAGAAAAGGGGATGATAGCTACTTTTTTGTCGATAACAGGATTATTAGTTATTCGTTGGATTTATTCGGGCCATTTCCCATTAAGTAATTTATACGAATCATTAATGTTCCTTTCGTGGAGTTTCGCTATAATTCATATGATTCCTAAAATATGGAATCATAAAAATAAAAACGATTTAAGCGCAATAACCACACCAAGTGCTATTTTGACTCAAGGCTTCGCCACTTCGGGTCTTTGGACTGAAATGCATCAATCCGCAATATTAGTACCCGCTCTACGGTCCCATTGGTTAATGATGCATGTAAGTATGATGTTATTGAGTTATGCAGCTCTCTTAGTTGGATCCTTATTTTCAATTGCTCTTCTAGTCATTACATTTCGAAAAAATATCGAAAGTTTTGGTAAAAACAAGAATTTATTAATTAGGTCATTTTTCTTTAGTGAGATCAAATGTTTGAATGAAAACAGAAATTTTTTACAAAATACTTCTTTTTCTTCTTTTAAAAATTATTACAAATATCAATTGGTACAAAGATTGGATTATTGGAGTTCTCGTGTCATTAGTCTAGGGTTTACTTTTTTAACTATGGGTATTCTCTCTGGAGCAGTATGGGCTAATGAGGCATGGGGATCCTATTGGAACTGGGACCCTAAAGAAACTTGGGCATTTATTACTTGGACTATATACGCGATTTATTCACATACTAGAACAACCAAAAGTTGGCAAGGTGCGAATTCGGCAATTGTGGCTTCTATAGGATTTCTGATAATTTGGATATGCTATTTTGGGGTTAATCTATTAGGAATAGGACTGCATAGTTATGGTTCATTCATATTAACTTAAATACTAATTTAGCATCTAATTGAATAAACTTATTGAAGAATAAATAAAAAAAATCGTCCCACAGATACAGATAAAGAAAGTTTGTGTAAGTTTTTTTGAGAACCGTTTAACTCAAAAAGTTAAACGGTTCTCAAAAAACTTGAGATGTAATACATCCCATTACAATTCCAATTCACTTCCCATAATGACTTTCTGTTTTATTCATGAAGACTATCTATCGTAATAATTAGATAAAATAGCTTGTACCTTGTCAACTGATAATGAAATAACCAAATCAGGATAAATACCAATCGCTATTACGGGTAAAAAGATACAGATCGAAACAAATAGTTCTCGTGGTCCAGAATCTACAAAAAAAGAGTTTGGAAGATTGAATAACTTGTATCCATAGAACATCTGGCGTGACATAGATAATGAATAAATAGGAGTTAATATTATTCCAATTGCCATTACAAAAGTAATTAGTATTTTTGGTATTAAAAGATATTTTGGACTGGTAATTATTCCAAAAAAGACTACTGATTCCGCAACAAAACCACTCATTCCGGGCAATGCAAGAGAAGCCATTGAGAAACTACTGAACATAGTAAAGATTTTGGGCATTGGAATGGATACCCCCCCCATTTCGTCAAGATAAACAAGACGTATTCTATCACAACTTGTTCCCCCCAAGAAAAAAAGAGCAGCACCAATAAATCCATGAGAGAGCAATTGTAAAATAGCTCCATTAAGTCCTGTGTTGGTTATCGAACCAATTCCTATAATTATGAAACCCATGTGAGATATGGAAGAATAGGCTATTCTCTTTTTTAAATTGCGTTGACCGAGAGAGGTTGAAGCGGCATAAATTATTTGTATTGTTCCCACTATTACCAACCATGGTGAAAATATGGAATGAGCGTGGGATAAAAATTCCATATTGATCCGAATCAATCCATATGCTCCCATTTTTAATAAGATTCCGGCTAGAAGCATACATGTACTGTAATGTGCTTCTCCATGGGTATCTGGTAACCATGTATGTAGGGGTATAATCGGTGGTTTGACAGCATAAGCAATAAGAAAGCCAAAATATAATATTATTTCCAATGCTACAGGATACGATTGATTTGCTAATGTTTCAAAATTTAATGTTGGTTCATTGGAACCATATAAACCCATACCTAGAACTCCTATTAAAAGAAAAATGGAACCACCGGCAGTGTATAAAATAAACTTTGTAGCCGAGTACAGGCGTTTTTTCCCCCCCCACATGGATAAAAGTAAATAAACAGGAATTAATTCTAACTCCCACATGATAAAAAAAAGTAAAATGTCTCGAGAAGAAAATGATCCTATTTGACCACTGTACATTGCTAACATCAGAAAATGAAACAATCGCGAATCTCGAGTAACTGGCCAAGCCGCTAAAGTAGCTAAAGTGGTGATAAATCCTGTCAATAAAATAGGTCCTATCGAAAGTCCATCGATTCCCAGTCTCCAGTGAAAATCAAAAATATTTATCCATTTCAAATCCTCTTCTAATTGGATTAATGGATCGTCCAATTGAAAATGATAACAGAATGCATAGGTCGTTATAAGAAGTTCCAATAAACATATACCTATGGTATACCAGCGAACTACCTTATTTCCCCTATGCGGGAGAAAAAAAATGGAAGAGCCCGCGAATATAGGAAAAACAACAATTATTGTTAACCAAGGAAAATAACTCGTGGTAAAGACAAGATACGCTTTGACCAGAAAAACCCGTACTCAATATCAATAAAATATTTATTTAATTCTGAGCACGGGTTTTTCTCAGTAAAGAGGAATCAAATGATTCAAGTGGATTTTTTAATAACGTATCAATAAGCTAGGGCCATACTGCGAGTTGTCTCATGCCATAAATAAACACGGACACTCAAAAAATCTGTTGGACAGGCGGATTCACATCTCTTACAACCTACGCAGTCCTCGGTTCTTGGAGCAGAGGCAATTTGCTTAGCTTTACATCCTGGCCAAGGTATCATTTCCAAAACATCCGTAGGGCAGGCCCGTACACATTGAGTACACCCTATACATGTATCATAAATCTTTACTGAATGTGACATTGGATCTATAAGCTTCCGTTTTGAACATAAAAATTTTCGATCTGGTTCTGGTAAAATCAATAATAAAAAAATCTATATTATATATATATTGTAGACACCAGACGAATCAGTGGTTTACCAGAATTTTTTTAGAATCTATATACTTCTGGATCTGTTCATGAGAAGAGGGCCAAGAGACTTTGATTTCTATTTCACCAAACATAGTGATATGAATTGTCCATATTACATGCTAATATTAACTAGTACTAATAAAATAAAATTATAAAAACCAGCGAATAGAAATATAACTGATAAAATAAATTAATTATGTTAGTACTAATTAATCATATTTTATTATAAACTAAAAAATGATGAACATAATATTATGAACTATATTCTATAGTATTATACTTATTATGTTATGTATATTTTATAATTTTATAATAATTATATATTATATTTTAATTATATATTATATAATTAAAAATATAATTAAAATATAATATAAATATATAATATAAATAATAAAATATAAATAATAAATAAAAAATATAAAAAAATAGAATTAATATATATTATATATATAATATATATATAAATATATAAAAAATAAATAAAAAATATAAAAAAATAGAATTAATATATATTATATATATAATATATATATAAATATATAAAAAATAAATAAAAAATATATAAAAAATATATATAATATATATAAATAGAAATTAATCATTCATAAAATTATAGATTAGGTTTAGGTAAAGCTTTGTGATAGGTTTAGGTAAAGCTTTGTGATAAGGCATATCAAATATATATTTTTTTTATATGTATATTGTATATGATATGATTTTGTATTTATTTATTTTTTATTCTATTTATGTTATTTCTATTTATGTTATGAGTATAGTATTATATTATATATGAATATGATTATTTATTACAATTTATTACAATTTAATTATATCATTAAGACTATTTATTCAACAAATTTGATTGATTAATACGCGTTGATTTTCTGTTACGATAGATCGACGAAACAATAGCTAGACCAATAGCAGCTTCAGCCGCTGCTATAGCTATAACAAAGATCGAAAAAATGTCTCCTTTTAATTGTCGATTATCAAATAAATCAGAAAATGTGACAAGATTAATATTAACCGAATTTAGTATAAGCTCAAGACACATAAGTGCTCTAACCATACTTCGACTTGTGATCAATCCATAAATACCGATAGAAAACAAATATGCACTCAAAAAAAGTACATGCTCAAACATCATTGACTAACTCCTTATCAATCTCAATTGATTTCAACAAACAATTCAACTGCTTTAAGTTTTTTCTAAACTAAAATAAGAATTTCAGAAAGTCATAATTCCAAGACAAAATCTAGGACAAAAGAAAGCATTCACGGTAGAAAAAAGGGTAGAATCAAATACCTTAGAATACTTTTGATTTTATATATGATATGGGTCTCTTAGATTAATATCATTCATATATGAACTATAAAAAAAAAATTTGAAGGGAAATAAATGTCCTAACAATAACACATGACAAAAAGGCCTATTTTTTTTGGAGTGTTAATCTTAAGTATTTTATTAATACTAAGTTTTAAGTAATTAAGTATTTCTTAATAATAATAATATAATACTAATTAGAATAGTAATAATTATTTTATTATTGACGAGCCATAGTAATTGCACCTATCAAGGCAACTAAAAGAATTATAGAAATGAGTTCAAATGGAAGAAAAAAATCTGTTGATAAATGAATCCCAATTTGTTGAACATTACTTATAAGGTCCTGCTCTATAATGTGGTTTGATTTTGTAGTCCAAATAATTCCATACCATGATGTATCTGGGATAGTAGTAATTAGTGAAAAAAGAATACTTGTACAAACCAGCAAAGTAACCCCATCTCCCACGGTCCAAAGATAGAAATCATTGGAATATTCTGAACCCTTCAGAAACATCACAGCAAATATGATTAAGACATTTATAGCTCCCACATAAATAAGGAGCTGTGCAGCAGCTACAAAATAGGAGTTCAATAGAATATAGAATAAGGATACACAAACAAGAACCAATCCCAAAGAAAAGGCAGAAAAAATGGGATTGGTAAATAAAACTACTCCCAGGCCCCCTAAAATAAGAGCTGATCCCAGAAATACTACAAGAATATCATGTATTGGCCCAGTTAAATCCATTATGTATAAAATATAGATAAGTTGAAATTTTTTATGACCCTTTTGAATAATCCAGGAAAAAAAGTTACCCTATTTTCTTGTATATGCTATATCCCTAATTGAATTAAATCTTAATGTAGTGTGAATTTATGTAGTGGATTAATGTAAGATAAGATATATTATATTTCTATTTTATATTATATATTTTTTATATTTATATTATATATATTTTATATTTATATTATATATATTATATATATTATTATATATTATATTATTTATATAATTATAATAATTTTTATATAATAATTATAAATTATATAAATATATATGAAATAAAATAAATATAAATGAAATAAATATATCAAATATATATATCAAATCAATACTATATCAAAAAAAGGATCTTACTAATTGGTAACTGTCCTTGAATAAAGAGGTTTATCCTTGTCTATTTTGTTGATTTGAGTTGAATTCATAACTGTTTGAATTGTGTAATCTCCTATTATTGATATTGGTAACCGACCCAATGCAATTTGATTATAGTTCAATTCATGGCGATCATAAGCAGAAAGTTCATATTCTTCAGTCATTGATAAACAGTTTGTTGGACAATACTCCACACAGTTACCACAAAATATACAGACCCCAAAATCAATACTATAATTAAGCAATTGTTTCTTTTTAATATCTGCTTCCAATCTCCAATCTACAACGGGTAGATCTATAGGGCATACACGAACACATACTTCACAAGCAATACATTTATCGAATTCAAAATGGATTCGACCCCGGAAACGCTCTGATGTGATTGATTTTTCATAAGGATATTGAATAGTTACGGGTAAACGATTTGCATGAGATAAGGTAATCATAAAACCTTGACCAATATACCTTGCAGCTCGTACTGTTTGTTGACCATAATTCATGAATCCAGTCACCATAGGAAACATATCGTATATATCAATGAAATAAATAAATTAATATTTCTTTCTCTTGTTTGATTGAGAGAGGTTATGAGTCTAGAATAGCGTTATTGTATTCTGTTATTTATATTTATATTATAGTGATATTTATATTTATATTATAGTGAAACAAGTTGGAAAGAAGTTGTCAATAATAGATTACCTAGAGAAATAGGTAAAAGAAATTTCCATCCAAGATTTAATAGTTGGTCCATTCTCATCCTAGGCAAAGTCCATCTTGTTGTGATAGGAATAAACAGGAACAAATAGGCTTTAGCTAATGTAATGAAGATACCAATTGTCATTCCAAAGATTCCCCCTATTTTTTTTATTCCAAAAAGTTCAGGAAGAAATATGTACGGAAGAGATAAATTCCACCCCCCTAAGTAAAGAACTGTTACAAATAATGAAGAAACTAATAAATTTAGATAAGAAGCGACGTAAAACAAACCGTATTTGATACCTGAATATTCGGTTTGATAACCTGCTACTAATTCCTCCTCCGCTTCTGGTAAATCAAAAGGTAATCTCTCACATTCTGCTAGAGAAGAAATTAAAAAAACTAAAAATCCTATAGGCTGACGCCACAGATTCCACCCCCAAAAACCATATTTTGACTGTGCCTCAACTATATCAACTGTACTTGAACTATTAGATAATTATAGTCGGCGATAACATCACAGTTTCCGTCGCTATTTCAGAACCGTACATGAAACCTCAGTTTCATACGGCTCCTCTACGGCCACAAATAACAAATAAATATAAGGACTAGTTCGGTATTAACATTAATTTTATCTATTTGGGATAAATAGAATAAAGATAGATTGGAGAGAGAGTCCAAAATTAGACCGAGGTAATTCTGTTTGCTAGAAAAAAACGCTTTTGAATTAATCTCATTCTCTTAAAAAGAAATTTTCTTTGTTCAGTAATAATTTTTTACTTCAATAATAAAATACTCATTTTTGTAAATAGACAGTTCGCCCCATCTTTTTTATTAGATTACGAAAAAGAAAGAATTATCCACTAATTCATAAATTTTTGTAAGAATTGTATATGCATGGATACAGTAAAGAAAGAATAACTAAAGGTTTTTTTTATTCAGTTATTTTCCCATTCCATATATTGATATTGCATTCTGTTTCTTTTGTTCCTGTTCTTGTTTCTCAGAAGAGAGAGGGGGTACTCTGAAAAAAGAGGATTAATTCGTTCTTGTTCTTGATAGTCATTTCTTTAATCAGTGAATAGGAGCATACTCTAGATTGGAATCCTATAAGGAAGTACTGCTTTATCATTTCTACCAACTTAAAGCCCTTATTTTGATTCATTTTATGCGTAAATGCCTCTTTTGAGACTTTACATTATCTCTATTACTAATCTTTTGTGTATCTTGGTGTTCCTACTTGTCTACTCATTTTTGATTGATCTTCCATATGGTAATACGTACAAGACTCTAGTTGAAACTCCATACAGTTGATCCTTTGTACCCGCTTCAAGACATGAAGACTAATCAAACAATTTCAATCTTGGGGTAAACAGTTTACACTGCTTATGTTTACTTCCATTTTACTCTTGTACATAGGGAATGAGAATGCATTTTCTTACTGCGAATTTATAAGCTGTTTTGTTTCACTCATATGACTATCTAGTTTAACCCATTGACCTAAATCTGAATGATGAATAAAAAAATAACTATATCTATTCAACACATTTAATCCATTTCCTAAAAATAAAGAAAAGTTCATGTTCTAACGAATCACACGTAGAGATATTGATAACACACATGGAGTTAATGGTATTTCATAACTAATAGATTGAGCAGCAGCTCGTAAACCACCTGAAAAAGAATATTTATTATTCGACCCATATCCTGACATAAGAAGTCCAATAGGAGCAATACTGGAAATGGCGATCCATAAGAAAACACCTATACTGAGATCGGCTAGAACAAGGTGATACCCAAAAGGAATTACTAAATAACTTAGTAAAACGGATATGACTGCTATTGTTGGCCCGGCACTGAACAAACGACTATCCCCTCTAGACGGTAGGAGATCCTCTTTAAAAAGTAGCTTGGTACCATCCGCTAAAGCTTGAAGAATTCCTAACGGACCGGCATATTCAGGTCCAATACGTTGTTGTATCCCTGCGGATATTTCTCTTTCTAACCACACAATTACTAGTACACCTATTATGATTCCCAATATCAGGATAAAAATAGGGACAAAGAGCCATATAAGTTCATAAACCTCTTTTAAGAATTCCGATCCAGAAAAAGAATTGATAGTTTGTACTTCTGTTATATCAATTATCATTTCAACGATCAACTTCTCCCATAATAATATCTATACTACCTAGTATTGTCATGATATCAGCCAATTTCATTCTTTTAACTAGCTGAGGCAAAATTTGCAAATTGATGAAACCTGGCGGACGAATTTTCCATCTCCAGGGGAAAACACTCCGATCTCCTATAAGAAAAATGCCTAATTCTCCTTTTGGGGCTTCTACTCTGACGTAAAGTTCTTGTTTTGACAATTCAAAATTGGGCGAAGGTTTTTTACTAATGAATCTATATTCAAAATCATTCCATTCGGAATCTTTTGCTCTATCAAAGCGTCGGACTTCTAAATTTTCATAGGGTCCCCCCGGAATCCCTTCTAGAGCCTGTTGAATAATTTTTATGGATTCCGTCATTTCACTGATTCGTACTAAATAACGAGCTAATGAGTCTCCTTCTTTTTGCCATTGGATTTCCCAATCGAATTCATTGTAACATTCATATTGATCAACTTTACGAAGATCCCATTGGATTCCGGAAGCTCGTAACATTGGTCCCGATAAGCCCCAATTTATTGCTTCCTCTCCCCCAATAACGCCTACTCCTTCAACTCGTTCCAAAAAAATGGGATTTAGCGTAATAAGTTTTTTGTATTCTTCAACTCCTGTTAAAAAATAATCGCAAAAATCCAAACATTTATCTATCCAGCCATGAGGTAAATCAGCAGCTACTCCTCCGATACGGAAATAATTATGCATCATTCGCATACCTGTGGCAGCTTCAAATAGATCATATATCAATTCCCTCTCTCTGAAAATATAGAAAAAGGGAGTTTGTGCACCAATATCTGCCATAAAAGGGCCAAGCCATAACAAATGAGAAGCTATACGACTCAGCTCTAGCATAATTACTCTGATATAGCTGGCTCTTTGGGGTACTTGAATATTTCCCAATTGTTCTGGTGCATTTACTGTTATTGCTTCTGTGAACATAGTAGCTAGATAATCCCAACGCGTTACATAAGGCAAGTATTGTACAATTGTTCGGTTTTCCGCAATTTTTTCCATTCCTCTGTGTAAATAACCTAGTATGGGTTCACAGTCAATAACATCTTCACCATCAAGAGTAACGATCAGTCGAAGAACACCATGCATTGATGGGTGGTGAGGACCCATATTGACTATCATAAGATCTTTTCTTGTAGCCGGTACAGTCATATCTTTTTTCCCCAATTCATTATTCTATGAATTTTTCAAAACGAGGTTCGGTCAAAATAAAATCAAACAAAATAGAAAAATCTAAAAAAAAGGTTCAAACGAATCTTTGAATTAACGAGTTTTTGGCTCTCGAATATCCAACTGACCAATTAATTTCTTATAACGTACTCTATTTTTCTTTGACAAATATGCCAACAGCCGTTGACGTTTTCCCAGAATTATTTGTAAACCCCTCTGGGATAAAAAATCTTTTTTATGCAATTCTAAATGTGAAGTAAGTCTCCGTATTTTATTGGTGAAACTGAATACTTGAAATTCGACAGACCCTTTGTTTTCTTCTTTTTCTTCTTGTTCTTGTGAAATAATTGAGATAAATGAATTTTTGACCATAAAAGAATTTTCCATTTTTTTTTTTTACTGATCAGAAATAATAATGTTGGTCATTTTTTGGTAGACACAAAAAAGGTTTCCTCTTACTCTTGTATATACGAATTTTTTCTATCCAAATCAAATTTTAATTTTTTATTTATTAATTTGATTTGGATAGAAAGGTGTAATATTTTTCTGCACTCCAAAAAGGGAATGATTTCTTTGTATTGTATGTATTTTACCTAAGAGGATTTCGCCGATTCATTTCTAGATTTAGTTGATAAGCCATTAAATTAAGTATCATGTATCATAATATAACACAACATATATGTATATCTTTCGGCCTTCGTATATCATATCAAATGTCTCACTCACGTACTACACACTACACATGATTATATATATATGACATAATATATGACGTAATTACATAAATTATATATAAAAATTGAATATATTAATATATATAAGTTTAAGATAAGTTTAAGTTTTTATATTATTATATTATATAAGTATAAATAATATTTATAAGTAACATAAATAATATATAAAATGGGTATAAGTATATTATAATAATTATAAGTATATTATCATAATATATATATATAGTCTATTTATAGTAATAAATAGTAATAATAGTAATAAATAAATAGTAATAAATAGTTATAAAATAATTAATAAAATAATTAATTTAATATTAATATAATTAATTTAATATATATATATTTAATATATAAAATAATTAATAATATAATAAAATTAAATTAAAATAATAAATAATATAATTAAATTAATTAATAATATAATTAAATTAATATTAAATTAATATTAAAATGAAATAAAAATAAATGAAATATTAAATAAAATTAAATAAAAAAAAAAAAAATTAAATAAAATATACTAAATATACTATTTAAATATACTATCAATTAATTCTGAAGTGTATTGTGGATACATCTGTATTCTTGACATACTGAAACGACTACCATTATTGGTATCAAACCAATACCGATTCATACAAGCTAAATCTTCTAATCGATAATTAGGCCAAAGAAATAATTTGAATTTCATTAATTTGTTTTTATTTGCATTTGTGTTAAAATGCTTGTCCTTTTTCAAAAACTGTCCACAGTTTCTTATGTTGTTTTCCTTGAAAAATATTAGATTTCTATCTACGTCTACACCATTTCTCTTCCAGGAATTGAAACAAATTAGAATTCTCAACTCTCTACGACGTCTAGTAGATAGAATGTTTTCAGGAACAACTAAATCATAATTATTTTTATCTTCACTCACAAACATAGTGCTATGTTGTGAAATAGATTTCTCAAAAGGACTCTCATCAAGATATTTTTTTTTTTTATATCTTTTATCAGTTTCAACTTGTTGTTTACTCTTATTGATCAATGAAATACCTATGGTTTGATATATAATAAATTCTTCATCCCATTTTTTAGAGAGACGAACCGGTTCAATGATAAATATTCCCTTTTTTATCAATTCTGTAAGAGATAGATCTTTTTGAATCAACATTACATCTAGACGCATCTCTCCTCTTTGAATTGAGGATATAGCAATTTCCCTTATATTTATAAGTCTAAGTAGTAAACAATATACCTTGATATTGTTGATCATTTTTTGATTCAAAGAATCATCCCATCTTAATTGAAAAAGAAAATATTTTTTCAGGAATAAATCTAGTTCTGCTTCCTTCTTACTCTTGAATTGTTTTTTCTTTCTACGTTTTTTAATGGTTGATTCTGTGTAATTTTTTTCAACATCTTCTTTTTTCTTTTGTTTTTGTGTATCTTGTTGTATATCTAATCCAGGATCTCTTTGATTTTGTTTTTTTTCTTGTTGGTTCCGATTTTCTAATTCAAGATATTCTTCTTTATTAGATCGTAGATTAAGATCCTTTTTTTGATTTCCGTTGATGTTATTATTTTGACTTTGACTAATATTCTTATCTCTATGAATGTTTAAAAGAAGAAATTGGATTGGTATAATCCATGGTTTAAGCTTATATGCATCATAAAGTAGTCCAAATTCTGGGAAGAACCAAGATTCCAGATTTGATATAGGACGATATAGCCTTTCTTTATTCATTCCCATCCAATCAAAAAGTTTTTTTTTTTTATTGAATGGTTTTGTTTTTTGATGAATCGTGAGAGGATAAATATTTTTATTATAAATTTTTTGATAATTATTAGTTACAGCTTTAGTATCTTTATTAATCTTGGTACCAATATGCATATTAGTCCAGGCATCAATATCAATATTTTTTCTAAAAAAAAACCGGAGGATTCTACAATCAAAGTATTTTCTATCTAGATTTTTTTCTCCATATAGACTAGATTCTTCTCCTAGATAATCACTAATATCTATATCTACTAGTACATAAAATGATTCGGGTTTCTGTGTTTTCTGTGTATTGAAATTATATGGAATTTTTTTGTCTCTGTTTACTTGTGATGGCGATGTATAAATATATGAGTCCCCTCCATTCTCATAATTCACATATTTATGTGCTAGAAGATCATATTTGTAGTTTTTTTTTAATTTTTCTTTTAGTCCTATCCATGAGTCTATTCCGTAATAATTTTGTTTCACGTAATGAATTAATTGGTTTTTTTTATATGAATCAAATATTATTGAGTTTTTTTTTTGAGTTGTACAACGTTGATTGACTCTATTTCTCCATTTTTTTGGTACTAATTGAGACCATTGAGATTGAGATAAATTGTATTGATAATGATTCTTTAACCAGTTTTTCCATTTATTCATTCCAGACTTATAAACTTTCTTATGCTTTGGTTTGGAATCAAATAGTCCTCGTGTCCCACAATAATCTTTGATTCTATCTTTAAGAAAAAGAAAGATTCCGTGATATTGAAGTACAGATTTCAAGTAATTTTTGTTATTAACTTGAACTTGTGATAATGTATAAAATACATATGCTTGTGACAAAGAGGATAAGTCATAATAAATGTTTGAATTCTTATTATAATTAATATTAGAAAGCGACTTTTTCATTGTCGAAATAAAGTGAATTGTATTTTTTTTTGTTTGATCAATCCCTTTTTGATTTGTTTCATCGTGGTAAAAGAATTTATTGATCATTTTTTTTGTTGATTCAAGGAAAAGTTGTGCATTGGTCCTAAGAATATTAATGGTACATAGAAGGATATCGCTGTATATTTTTTCAATGAAATATTTGAGAAAGTAGTATAATTTACGTATTAATCTGGTACTCTTTCTTTTGAATATTTGCCAAATATGTTTTTGCAATTCTGAATTTTTATCAGCAGAATTTGTCTTGTTAGGGCTAATACTTATATCTGTATCTGGAGTTAGAATTATTTTTTTCTTGTCTTTTGTGATTTGTTCTATTTGATTCCTGATTGTGGTTGTCCTATCAGTAAGATCTTTTATTTTTTTTTCTATAAGTGAACGTTTTGTCCAATTCGTGGATCGAATTCGAATGGTTGATTCGTCGGTAATCTTATTACCGATTATAGAATCTTTTCTATTTCCGTCCGATTCACCTATTTTTATTTTTACTTTTCCGAATCCAACTAAAAAAATTGGGTTTATTTTTTCAAGTTCTTTCATTATTCGTTTTATAACTAGAGCTGTTTTGTTAACCCATCTTGTTTTTTCTTTTGAAATCCTTAAAAACCATTTTCTCATTTTTTTAGAAACTCTTAGAACTAGAGAAAGAGAAATTGTTTTTTCCACTTTTCTAATTTTTTTTTTGAACTCTTTTAAAATAGGTTCAAAAAAAGAAGGTTGTTTTCGAGGAGAACCGAAGGGGAGTTCCGCTTCTCTTCCCCAGACTGTTAAAAAACAAAAATTGTCCTTTTTCCCCCCCATTTTCATTGTATCCCTATGATGGGATCGTACTTTAGATTTTCGCCAAGGTTTCAGACGGAAAGGAAATAGAATTTTTATCTGAATACCATCCGTTAACCAATCTTTTGGAAATTCTGTTTCTGATAATTGAACACCATTATAGGTGCATTTAACATGCATTTCTCTATTCCAATCTTTCAAATCCTCGTACCACTCGGGGAATTGGAATAATAACATACGGCCGACATTTTTAGCTATTATCAACGAAGGCAATACAATGTATTTTCTAAGAATCGATTGGGTTACTAACATCGAACCTCTTATTGCTTGAGCAAATATAATGCTGTCCCAAGTTTCTGATATTGTTATACGTTCATTTTCCTCTTTTTTTTCCTTGTTTTTCTTCTCTCTTTCTTTTGTCTCTTCCTCCTCAGAATCCGAACCAAAAATTTGAAATTCCGATTCTCTATCCACCCAATCCCTAAAAACGAGATTCATAATTTCGGAGATGTCAAAAGAGAGAAAAAAGGTTTTGTCTATTTGATCCAAAAAAAGTGGCGAATGCACATTTGCTTGAAACATTTCCCAAGTAACTGTTTTACGTCTTTGAGCACGCATGGATCCTTTGATTAGATCCCGACGAAAATCCGATTGTTGTGAGTAACGTATCAAAGACACCTCTTCCGCTTGATCACTATCACTAGTATTACTAATACTATTGGTAGTTTCGTCCTTATCAGTATAAATTACAACACGTTTGGCTTTTCTTGAACGAATTTCATGATCTTCCGTTGATTCTTCTTCATTTTCTTCCTCTTGTTCTTCTAAATCGTCGGTCAATTTGTATGACCATCGAGGAACCTCTTTTCTGATCTCTTCTATTTCAGGAAAAAAAAATTTATTATTTTGATTTCTAATTGTTTGATCATTGTGATCAGTTGTAACTACATCGAATATCAATTGCAAACTTTTTGCTTGCTTTTCTGAATCAATTCTTTTTTCTTCTGCCAATAAAGACAATTTTTTCAAATTAAGACTGGGTGGGGATTGAAATGGGACTTCGTCGATTGAGGTTAAGGAAGGACCAATATTTGTCGATAAAAATTCTCCATCAAAGAGATTCTTTTGATATTCAAATTCTTTTTTTTTGGAATCCTTAGGAAGTAGACCGTGAATTTTATTTATCCAGACTATTTCTATGGACTCTTCTGCATCTGTAGAAGTTATTAAATAATTCCTGATTGAACGTGATAATTTTTTGAATTTTCCGCGATATGGTCCGTTTAAAAAGGGATCGTACATTTTAGGCAAGCATTCCTTTTCATTTTCATCATTGCATAATCTGATTCTTTTCTCGAGCACATCTAGAACAAGGGATCCTGTTTTTTTTTCTAGAATTTTTATTCGATTTATTAATTCATTGCTCAAGGTGTGCTTTTTTTGTTCATTAGTATAAACCCAATAATTATCCTCGTGGGATAGTTTTTCGGTCGTGTACAAAGATATCTTTCGTTCTATCATTTCTGAAAAAGTTGCTAAACTCGGCGGATATGTAAAAGATATTCTTAGTTTTCCATCACTTGGACATGTATAAAAAAAATATTGTGACATTTCATTTCGTACAGCATTTTCAAATCGGTCATTTTTTATATATCGAAATGGACGATTCCATCGTTTACAGTCGAAAAGAAAAGTGACAAGCGGTTTTTCAAACCAAAAAATATTTTTATCTTCTTTACTTTCTAACTCCAAAAGTTCTTGTTCTTGATACCTATTAAGATAAGAGTCTTCGTAAACTGGGCTATCCTTATAGCGCGTCTCTTTAAAGTTAAAGTGGAATTCATCCTTTGTTTTTTCTTTTCCATTCGCTGGGATTTTGTTCATTTCATTTATTTTGTGCGGATCCTCCTTTTCTTCGGACCAAAAAGAAAGGTTTTCTCCGGCGAATCCCTCTTCGTCCTGTTTAGTTTCTTTTCGTTCTGAAGTTGTTTCTATGTCGCTTTCTTTCTCATTTTCCTCGCGTTCCCTCGTCCCCGTTGCTGAGGTTTCCTTGAGTTTTTTAGTAAAAATAGGTAAAGGCATTCTGCCTAAATAGTATACACAAGTGATAAATAAGAGAATATTAAAGATTCGAGCCAGAGAATTTCTCAATTCTGAAAGAAGGTACTTATTAGATTGAATGGAATGATTTTGCCGTATCCAGAATACAACTAATTCAACCCACTTAATAAAAAAAATGTGACCAATTAACCAACCAATAAAACTACTCGTTACAAATAACATCTTGTTGTTGCATCGAAACATATAAATGTTGACTAATCTGGTTAGTGTTGAACTTGGTAAAATAAAATGGTTGAATAATTGAAAAATAAAATTATTCAAAAATATACATTGAATGTTGAAATTACGTATTGAATTTCTAGTAGTAGATCCATAATCTAAAAAGTTCTTCTTATTGTTCCAGAAGAAATGAAATAAAAGATATGGTAGAACTAGGACAGTTATTGTATGAGGTTTACCCAATGCTAAATGCAGAGGCGCATAATAGATTGATATAAACATCATAAGCTGTCCCATAATAAACCCGGTTGTTGCTGATATCTGCTTTTCGGTTCCTTCTTCCATAACCCAAGCTCGAAGAAGGAAGAGATAAGAGGGCCCTATGGAGAACGTGGTCATAAATCCATAATAAAGTCCAACTATAACAACGGAATTAATTATCTTCATGCATAAGGATAATGGATTACCTAATAGAAAAAATTTCAAAATCATCACAAACCTCCTCCTTTTCTTTTGTATTGCAATTTCTCGATTATTATATGATGATTTTTGAACTTTCATATAGACTCTATATGGAATAGACTCTAAATATATAGAAATAAAAAGACCCTAAATGACATCTCTTATGTCAATGATTCCAAAGAGATATTAAATGAATGGAATTGGAATATAGATATAATATTTTATAAATTATATTATTATTATTTTATTATTATAATTTTCTAATTTTATAATGATATTTTATAATATAATGTATAATGAAATAGAGCCGTTTTGAGGTTCCCTATGAAATGGGCATGGAACGGAGCCACTACGAAGAAGTTCTGGGAGTTACGAAGGAAGCTTCGGACTCATATTGTTCGTGGGTTGAGAACGGTAGTTGAACTTTATGAGATCGAATCACCCGTTGTTCCTCAGTAGCTCAGTGGTAGAGCGGTCGGCTGTTAACTGATTGGTCGTAGGTTCGAATCCTACTTGGGGAGATTTGATTCATTTTTTATTAAAAAATGAAGAATTGAATGAAAGGGCTCGTTTTGACCGTTAGGAGTAGGTAACCCGTTCCCTTTCTTTGTTTCTATTGCATTCTATCTCATCGTATCACATTCTGTTCTGCGATATTTGAGAATCACCGTCAATACCTGGCGTAGATCCGGGATAATCCCTTGTAAAAAGCCCCGGGGCTATTTACAATTAGCCAATTAATCATTCTCAAATGATGTACTAGCAGTGCATCAAAGATGCAGTCATCAATTCTCCCGATCGGCCAC